TTCTAATCCAATACACAAATCAATTGGTTCGGTCAAGCTAGCTATATGTTGTGTATTGTCGATAATTTCTACATAAGGCGGTAAGATGATATCTTGAGCAGTTACATATCTAGGACCCTTGACACAAATAGACGCGTCACAAGTTCCATATAGATTACTTCTCAATACAATTTCTTTCAAATTCATTAAAATTTCATGGACCGATTCTTGAATACCCGTTATAGTAGAATATTCATGGGGGACGTTCTCAGATTTTACACGTGTTATACATGTTCCTTCTATTTCTCCAAGTAAAGCTCTTCGTATCGCAATGCCTATTGTGTCAGCTTGGCCTTTCATAAGTGGAGATAGAATAAAGCGACCGTAATAAAGGCGTTTACTGTCTGTTCTTGATTCAACACACTTCCACTGTAGTGTCCGAGTAGATACTGTTACTTTCTCTCGAACCATAATAATATTATTTTACTTGATTGAATTATTTATTTCTCTTGTTTCTCTTGAAATTGATTCACTGTTCATTTCTACACACGTCTTTTTTTCGGAGGTCTACATCCATTATGTGGCATAGGGGTTACATCTCGTACAAAAGTTAATAGTATACCACTTCGACGAATAGCTCGTAATGCTGCGTCTCTTCCGAGACCGGGACCTTTTATCATGACTTCTGCTCGTTGCATACCTTGATCCACTACAGTACGAATAGCATTTGTTGCGGCAGTTTGAGCGGCAAAGGGTGTCCCTCTTCTTGTACCCTTGAATCCAGAAGTGCCGGCCGAGGACCAGGAAACCACCCGACCCCGCACATCTGTAACCGTGACAATGGTATTATTGAAACTTGCTTGAACATGAATGACCCCCTTTGATATTCTACGTGCACTCTTACGTGAACCCATACGTACATTCCTACGTGAACCAGTTCTCGGTATAGCTTTTGCCATATTGTATCATCTCATAAATATGAGTCAGAAATATATGGATATATCCATTTCATGTCAAAAAAGATTCTTTATTTGTACATTGAGCCCTTTAGCGAGTCTGATTATCCTTGTCTTTGTTTATGTCTTGGGTTGGAGCAAATTACTATAATACGCCCCCGCCTACGGATTAGTCGACATTTTTCACAAATTTTACGAACGGAAGCTCTTATTTTCATATTTCTCATTCCTTATTTTAATTCTGAATCTACTTGGTAGAAAATAAGTTTCTTGAATTTTTGTATTTCGAATTGTATTGAATAAAAACCACCTAATCTTTCGAATCTTTGTTTCGGAGTCGATAAATTATACGCCCTCTGGTTGAATCATAACGACTTACTTCAATTTTGACTTTATCTCCTGGCAGTATGCGTATAAAACTACGTCGGATCTTTCCTGAAACATAACCTAGAATTAGATCTTCATTATCTAATCGAACCCGGAACATGCCATTTGGAAGCGATTCAGTAATTAAACCTTCATGAATCCATTTTTGTTCTTTCATTCCAGGTAAAGCCCCCTTGAAGTATCAATTAATAGAGGAGAAATGATATTAGACAATTCACCCCCCCCTTTTTTTTTACAAAAAAGAAGAGGTTTCCGATCCCATTTGAATATTAAAAGGATTACCATATATAACACAAAATTTCTCCACCGATTCCTTCTAGTCGAGCCTCCCGGTCTGTCATTATACCTCGAGAAGTAGAAAGAATTACAATCCCCATTCCACCTAAAATTCTAGGAATTCGTTGAGAGTTAGAATAGATTCGTAGACCGGGTCGACTGATCCGTTTTAAATTTAAAAAATTTCTATAGGGTTTCCTATTTCTTCTATGGCGCAAGGTTAAAACCAAAAAAAATTGATTTTTTTCTCGATGTTTTCTGACGTTTTCGATAAAACCTTCTCGGAAAAGTATTTTAACAACACTTTCGGTAATATTAGTCGATGCTATGCGAACAACTCTTTTTCTATCCATATCAGCATTTCGTATAGAGGTTATTATCTCAGCAATAGTGTCTCTACCCATGATGAATTTAAATTATTGGTGCCTCAAAATTGGATATAATTAACATGGTTTTCTTTTTTTTTATTGGTTTATGAATATGAATTTTTCAAGGTATATGCGTGAGACACAATCTACGAATTAATCTAGTTTTTAATCTATTTCTTTCAAATACCCCAACTATATGACGATCTAATTTTATTTTATAACACCTCCGGAGCTAATGAGACTATTTTAGTAAAATTTAATTGTCTTAATTCCCGGGGGATTGCACCAAAAATGCGAGTTCCTTTTGGATTTTTTTCTTGATCAATCACAACTGCAGCATTATCATCATATCTTATTATCATACCGCTATCACGTTTGAGTTCTTTACAGGTACGAACAATTACAGCTCTGACTACTTCTGATTTTTCTAGGGGCATATTTGGTACTGCTTCTTTGATTACAGCAACAATAACATCACCAATATGAGCATATCGACGATTACTAGCTCCTATGATTCGAATACACATCAATTCT